CTAGCTCTCAGACGAGCTAGAGCACGAGTAGAGGCTATCAATGTGATTTCGTAACTATAACCCGTTGGCGGTGCGCCCGAATAATCAAAAGAAAAACTTCTGTATAAACAGAAATTCTGTTTATACACTTTATTTTTTAATTCTGCCAATTGACTAGAATCATAAATGGAATCGGATTCTATCTAATACAACGAAAAATTTTCAAATTCAACAATGAACTAGAGAAAGAGAAATAGAATGGAATGGAAAATATCAAAAATCAATAAAATTAAGGCGGCTAGAAAAACTTATTAGATACCATGGATTCGGATATCTAATAAGTTATACCTACTATTGGATTTGAACCAATGACTCCTGCCGTATGAAAGCAATACTCTAACCACTGAGTTAAGTAGGTCAGTTAGAATCAAAAAGAGAAAGAAATGGAACCCATCACATCGATGGATTATAAATGTAATATTATTTATAAGCAATACCGATCAAAGAGATAAAAGTTGGATCATGTAATATTCATCTTGACAAGAAATTATTGACATGATAAAATATATATCACAAGCAAAAGGGCTATAGCTCAGTTAGGTAGAGCACCTCGTTTACACGCGCGCCGATGTTTTTTCAGAGGAGTACATTATGGAATCAAACAACTTATTGAGAAGTTGATGTCTTACTCCATGACTTTTAGGGAACAAGAGAACAATAGCCTGACAAAAGATTCGGTCCAATTTAGGTGCCCCTTTTCTATTTATATTTTTAGATTTTAGGCAACCAATAGAACCCATTATTGATTTAAGATATTGATAAGGGGAATACTAACTCTATTCAATGCTAGGCATAATGAGTATAAAGACCTCAAAAAATTCTTTTTTCGTCCTATCTTATGAACTTTAAGGTGTATGAAGTTTCATATTGGATTTTTTAAATAAAAGGGGGGCGATGGAGACTTCATTTAACTTAGGTTGATCTAAGCCAAAAGCAAACCTACGTCAGGATAACCTTCTTTGAAACACTTCGGTAGTGCTCTCAGATCGGAATCCAAATAAGAAATCAGAGCACATGGAGCCATCTTCTTATCTTCTTGTCAAGAGAATTATGGTAGACTAACTGATTATTTATATCAGTTAATGGAAGAGCCCAATGCAAAAAAATGCATGTTGGGTCTTTGAAACAGTTCGAATCATTTTGAGAATAATCAGTTTGATCTGTTTTACCGAGAAAGTCTACGGTTCGAGTCCGTATAGCCCTAAAAAAAATGAAATAAAATTCAAATACAAAGATACAAAGACAAAAATTGTATAGTTTTTATTTCTTCATTATTGTATTGTTTGTAACTAGCCACTTGCAATTGCTTGGTTTATCGAAAAACGAAAAAAAAAGCATTCTCATAAGCTTGCTCGCAGGAATCATTCAGGATAGAGTATAAAGCCGAAATCAAAAAAAGTGCACTTCAATAGAACCAATAGCTATTTTTTTTTATCTTGTCTTGGCTAAACAAACCCAATTTTCTTTCCTAAGTCAATTACATTAGGAATTTTCCCTTTTCCTATCCGCAATCAAAAAGAGTTAGTGATACTTTTTTTCTTTGTCTTTGGGATACCCGCCTAAGCCTAATGAATTTTTGGAGTCAAAATCATGACACGAACTCATTTAAAAACAAATTCCAACCTAACTCAACAAAAATCAAATCTACTCGTAAGTTACACGGATTTAAAAACGACTTACTCTATTTATAGACAAGCTGGAGTTTGAAAAATTAGGATCTTTATTAACTTTCATTATTAACATTTAACATTGTAAAATGGGCTCTTCTTTATATTGCTATACTAGGTAAGGTATAGCAATAAAAGAAAGGAGTCTTTTATTGCCCTAACATTGAATTGCTAAATTGAATAATTAATAAATTGAATTAATATTATTGAATTAATAATTGAATTAATTTTAATTAATATATTTATATAAATTTCTAAATGAATATAGAAGTAGAATATAGAGAATAGAAATAGAATATATAGAATAGAAGTCGAATTTAGTTAATATAAGATCCTATTCCATTAATGTTTAATATTATTATTATTTATTATTATATTTTATTTTTATATTATATAGGTGGAGGTACTATATTACATATAGAATATAGTATTTTCTATTTTTATATAGATTTTATATGGATTGGTATTTTATTTAATTAGTATTTTATTCAAAATTCTATTTTGAATTCTTTTTTTTTTATAGATTTTTATAGAGAATCCGAAGTGAGATGAAAAATCGAGAAAAGAGTCTTATTTGTATAATCGAGAAAAGAGTCTTATTTGTATAAAGTATAAGAGCAAGATCAATATATATTTATAATTGATATCGAAATAAAAATAAAATTGAAGTAAATGGAACAATTCAAGTCGATGAATCTTGAAATGATACATGTACCACAGCAAACAAAACTAAGCAGTTCAATCAAAATAAATTGTTATTTTGACTAAACAGTTATGAATGAGTTGAAAATGAA